AAATTGTGCAGATTTAGCAACCGCACCGGCAAATAATAGAACGGCACAGAAAGTAACAAATAAAAAATTTACTTCATTATGATTATTAGAAATCAAGTTATTGAATATTTTGAATAAATCTCGAAATTCGAAACTTCCTGTTATCCAATAAAAACCTAAAATTCCTAATAATAAACCAAAATCCCCAACACGATTAGTTACAAATGCCTTTTGGCAAGCATTTGCAGCAACAGGCCGTGTGAACCAAAACCCTATTAGTAGATATGAACACATTCCTACCAACTCCCAAAAAATATAAATTTGTATCAAATTAGAACTAGTAACTAATCCTAACATAGAAGTACTGAAAAAACTCATATAAGCAAAAAATCTCAAATATCCTTGATCATACGACATATAATTATCACTATAAATAAGAACCATAATTCCAATAGTAGTGATTAATATTGACATAATAGAAGTAAGCGGGTCGATCAAGTAACCGAATTCTAAAGAAAAATCATTATTAATGATCCAAGACCATACATATTGATAGATAGAACTGCCGTTTATTTGCTGAATAGACAGATTGATCGAAAAAATCATGACTATACTTAACAAAAAAACACTTTGAAAAGCCCACACACGGCGAAGACTTTTTGTTGCCGATGGAAAAAGAAGAAGTCCCGCTCCTATTAACATAGGAACTGGAAGTGGAAGGAAGGGTATTATCCACGAATATTGATATGTCTGTTCCATAAAAAAGTTTTTTATTCTTAATTGATTGTTTCCGATTTACCGGATCTTACCCCCTTTCAATTTCAAAACAAAAGGGGTCAATAAAAAAATCAAGAGATGTACTAACTTAAAGATATTTTTCGAATTTTATAAATTATCTGGGTCTTTCCAAAATACTTTAAATATTAAAATAAAGAAGTTACAATTGGGCAAATGATATGACCTACTTGCTTATAAAAAGCGAATTTAGTTATTAACTAATATTTTTATTAATATTAAAATAACGAAAATACAAAATTGCATTATTATTAAATCACTTTATTACACTAAAAAGAAATCTGATATGAATGGATATTAATCATAGGATTAACTAAGGTACAATTTTTGTACTAATCTCGCTTTTTAGTCAGTTTGTTTCAAATCATTAACTAGTTTCAGTATAAAACTGATTGATTAGTTTCTGTTTAAATAATAATAAAAAAACATTTCATAGGAAACGCTATAATATCTAACATTTTATATTTTCTATAAGATTTCTTTTTATATTTATCAAATTATCAAAAAGGGGAGATTATCAAAAAGGGGAGTAATATAATATAGAATATAATATATAAAATAAAATTTAATAAAAAAATCACGAATACTTTTTTTAACAAAACGTGTATCTTTTAACAAATTCATTACTTTAATTACTAGTTTGATTCGAATTTAAAATTCGAAGTTAAAAATGGAATTTCGAAGTATTCTTTACTTAAGTTTGACCAATTACTAGAAAAAATTCAAGTTTTCATTAGGCTTTTCATTGGACAATCGGTTCTTAAACACTTCGGTCTATTTTATGTATAAAAAAATTAAATTAAATTTTATTTTTATAGTAAGATTTTGTACGAATTTCGCATATTTTTTATCTTTATATATATATATTATATATTTTTTTTTGTTTTCTCTAGATAATATATATTATCTAGAGAATAACTAGATAATGAATATATTCGTTTTGACCAATAGATGTCTTTCACATCCAACTATAACAACGAGTAACCTCTTAATTTTTAAATGGCAGTTCCAAAAAAACGTACTTCTATATCAAAAAAGCGTATTCGTAAAAATATTTGGAAAGGGAAGGGATATTGGGCAGCCTTAAAAGCGTTGTCATTAGGTAAATCTCTTTCTACCGGAAACTCAAAAAGTTTTTTTGTGCGACAAAAAAAGTCATAAAATAAAACATTGGAATAATCCGAATAGAAAAATAGGCCCATTTCATTCTTAATAGGAAATCAACAACCCTACTGTTTGTGGCTAATCAATATGAACTAGAACTCGCTTCGCTATTATGTATATGTATATTATTCGGTTTAGGGGTTAGTAAATTATAAAAAGCTTTTGAAAAAAGAATAAAGACAAGATACAAAACTTGAGCCTTTAGTTAGTATATTAGTTAGTCTATTTTCTTGTTTTGGAGATGGGGGAGTCTTTTTTCCCCATCAACCCTTTTGTCACAATTACAACAATCGACGTTTTTATATATAAATCTATATATGAAAATGATAAATCTTTTTTGAACAAAAAAAAGTAACGAAATCTTTTATAGTTCTCTCAATAACGAGCAATAACGAGAAGGTTGAAGTTTATAGTTTTAATAGTTCGATTCTATTGAATTATAGAAGAGCATAAACTACACCAAAGCACTAAGGTAAATAAAACCCATACCCCATAATAATGAACCTTCGAATTTGTATTTAAACAAAGTTTTATTCATCCATTTTCATTTTGACTAAAAAGA